TGCGAACCTAATCTTTTCAAAAAAGCGCGTACCGTACTTTTATGTTTACGAGCCAAAGTTCTAGCACACGAAAGCCGAAGTATATACTTGATTCGATACAAACTCTGTTTTTTAGGGGATCCACTATAATAATGAGAAATATTTCTGCATATGCGCGCAAATCGATCAATAATATCCGAATCTGAAGAATCCGCCCGGAACGGCTTACTAATGGGGTGCCCTGATACGTTACAAAAATGGGCTTTTGCCAATGAGCCAATCAGAGAAATAATTGGGACTATGGTCTCAAATTTATTAATAGGAATATCCATTAGAAACGAATTATCTAGCATATGACTCCTGACCACCAAAGGATTCTTTCGTAAACTTGAAAGATAGCCCAGAAAATCGAAGGAATGACTGTATAATTGGTTTATCTGGATCCTGCCCGGTTGAGACCACAAGTCAAAATTACATTGCCAGAAATTGACAAGGTGATATTTCCATTTCTTCATCATAAGATGAGTCCCTTTTGAAACCAGAATTGATTTTCCTTGATATCTGAGATAATTCATGAAAGGATCCTTGAACAACCGCAAGGCCCTCTGAAAATCATTACAAAGCACTACTACAAGATGCTCTATTTTCCCATAGAAATGTGTTCGCTCAAGAAAGGCTCCAGAGGATGTTGATCGTAAGTGAGAGGATTGTTTACGGAGAAAAACGAATACGGATTCGCATTCATATACATGAGAATTATATAGGAACAAGAAAAATCTTTGATTCCCTTTTGAAAAAAAGAAAGAGATAGATTTCTTTAGACTAATGAGACTATTCGAATTACAATACTCATGGAGAAATAATCGCAATAAATGCAAAGAGGGAGCATCTTGTATCCAGCTGTGAAGGGTTTGAACCAAGATTTCCAGATGGATGGGGTGGGGTATTGGTATATCTGACACATGATTTAAATGTGAGAATTTGTCCTCTAAAAAGGGAAATATTGAATGAATAGATCCTAAATTATGAGATTTTGCTATTTTTTTTTCTTCTAGGCAAGATACTAATTGCAGGGAGAATGGAATTTCCACAATGACTGCAAAACCCTCTGATATGATTTGAGAATCCAAATTCTTGTTGTTCCCAACGAATCGATTTTCGTGAAAATCATTAATCGAAATAATAAAATGATTCCGTTGGTGCATTCGCCTAATTAAACGTTTCACTATTACTAAACTGGATTTATTGTCATAACCTAAATTTTCCATGGATTCGTAAAGAGTCGATCCATTTAAACCATGATCATGAGCAAATGCGTAGATATACTCCTGAAAGAGAAGTGGATATAGGAAGTGTTTTTGCCGAGATCCATTTATTTTTAAATATCCTTGTAATTCCTCCATTTAAAATGATACTTGAAACACAGGTATGGGGGATTTCTTGGGTTATCAAATGATACATAGTGCGATACAGTCAAAACAGGGTATATAGATATATAATAAGAAAAGAATAAGAAAAGAATCGATACCCCGGAGACAGGGACAGGGAGGTCAATCAACGGATATTCTCTTTTTCCATCCTATTTTTTTTTTTTTATAGTTACAAGAGATGAGATGGCTGGAAATCCTTTATTTTTGCAACTCGATCGCTCTTTTGACTTTGGAATAAATTAAATTATCTTTTTGATCAGTATACCGCTTCTTCTACACATTCGTCTCCACTCCCTAATAGAGAATAGTTAATAATTAGGATTCATGAAAAAAAGGAATCGATGATCCGCTCACAGGAGAGCCCTTTCCCGCATCAGGCACTAATATATTTTTAACGTCTAATTAGATCGGGTAATCATTTGAATTAAGAAAAAAAGCTCGTTGCTTTGGGTTTTCCTATAATTAGAGCCGTGGGGCTCTATCCATTTATTCACTCGACCCAATCAATGGTGATATTGATTTGGTCCCGTTCCAAGAATAAAAACAAGATTTTGTAACGATCCGGTAAGGATCAAGTATTCTCAGAGTTCTCCATTGATACGACATGCTGTTTTTTCCATTCATTCCCCTTCAGGATCAGTCGTGGTCTTACAAACTCTACCAATGGTATGGACGAATCCGTTGCTTCATCCAAATGTGTAAAAGATCCTAGTCGCACTTAAAAGCCGAGTACTCTACCGTTGAGTTAGCAACCCGAATAAAAATAAAAATAATGTGTGGATACGATCGGAATAAAAATAAAAATAAAAAAATAAAGAGATTGCTCGATCCCGTAAAAACATTGAACTAGTAACAAATCTAAAGGAACCATTTGATGATCTGATCTATTAAGATCATCAATAGAAACATAAAAATGAACAAATCAGATTAAAATACAGCGTATTCCTGGATCCATATAGATGGGTCTAATAAAAAATTGATAGACCACCCCCCAAAAAATTTTATTCATTTTTTTTTTTTTTTTTTCATTAAGAAAATACTTCTTTCGTCGCAGGGAATTCAATTTGTTGAACCCATCATTTGAGTGAAGTAAATAAAAAAACTTATGGAACGTGGAGAAATGGATCCATTTCTCCACGATCAAATTATATTTATTCGATACGCCATTGTCAATATGAATTGATTATTCGATACGCCATTGTCAATATGAATTGAGTGCTGAGAAAACAAAAAAAAAAAAAAAAAGAAAATAATGAATACTTTTTTTGTTGAATTGGCACTGCATAGATAAGAAATGAAGTGTGATGTGATGGGGGAATAAATTAAGGAAGAAGTGGGAAAATAATCTCGAGTTTATTCAATAGAGGTACAATAAGCAAAATTGACCCCTTGTTTGTTAGTGCAGTCCACCAAACAAAAAAAAAAATCCGATTGATGCTAATCCCATCATTTCATATATCCAATAATTTCATCTATTCACTTGATGTTTTTTTCTATCCATCTCATAAGATAAGAATTTTTGATTTTTATTCTATAATATACGATCATATAGGAGCAAAGGGGAGTGGTGGAGAAACAATTACACAAAGCTATATACTGGGCACCCCCGGTTTTGATTTCATTAATTTGATTTCATTTGATTAACTCGAAGTTATTTAAATACCTCTGCTTTCTTTGAAATATCATGAACAGTTCCTGTAGGTTGAGCACCCTTTCCAAGAAAATATAGAATAGCAGGAACATTTAAATAAGTTTTATTCTTTATCGGATCGTAAAAACCCACTTTACGAAGATCTCTTCCCTCTCTTCGGGATCGAACATCAATTGCAACGATTCGATAGATGGCTCATTGGGATAGATGTAGATGAACAATGCCCCCCTTAGAAACGTATAGGAGGTTTTCTCCTCATACGGCTCGAGAAAGAATGATTCGAATTTATGTATATAGTGGCAAATGTATCCATAAAATCATCAATTAGACTATAATTTAACTTGAGTCGTTCGTTTTTTGTTCTTCCTTCCTAAATAAAAAAAAAAAGAAATATCATTCGTACTCATAACTCGAGTTGAGTAATTCTCAAAGATTTCGAAGAGAAATCCTTATACATTTATTGAGCCGTCTCTAACCTCTTTTGTTTGTCTCGTCTAGACTCTACTTCCTCATTCAGATCTAGTTCTAGTTGTTGAGACAATTGAAAAAGGGTGTTTCCTTGTTCCGGTATCCGTTATCTTTGCTTTGAATCATTGGGTTTAGACATGACTTCGGTGATCCTTAATCGTTTCAAAATGGCAGCAACATACCTTTTGTTATTTCTTTCTATTGAAGAATCGTACGAACGATTGATTCCTCTATGATACACTTTGTATCGAAATAGTTTTACCAATTTCGAATCATTTTCCTTTTGGATTTGAACCTTGTTCGAATTGGACCCTTTCCTTTCTATTTTTATATCGAAGATATACTTACGAAGTTTTTCTAACTTATTGATTGGCACTAACCCTAGATCCTTACCCCTGATAAATGAATCAATACTTTATACTATACTCGAGCTCCATCATGTACTATTTACCACCTCATAAAGTTGGATAGTAGAACAGAACAAACTATGTCGAGCCAAGAGCATCTTCACAGATATATAAAATGGCGGATTCTTGCATCCACAGCCGATCATGTCCTTCAAGTCGCACGTTGCTTTCTACCACATCGTTTCAAACGAAGTTTTACCATAACATTCCTCTAATTTATTTGGAACCGGTATGGAATTGATTCAATATGGAATCATGAATAGTCATTGGCTTAATCGATACCTAGTAATCCATACTTAATTTTTAGAAATAGATGGATAGGTATTTATCTGGAGAAGTCTCAGAAAAGATTTAACCCCATCTTCTATCATATGAATGAAACACATTTCATTTATAAAAAACACTAATAAGCAAGTTGCTTAACACTTCTTTACATCTATATCTTCAAAAGTTGTTCGGGACGATCAATAGTGAAAGATCCAATTCTTTTTTTGAACAACTAAACTAAGGAAGGGCCCTTAAAACTATTTCAATGACCCAGAAAAATCACGAATGATTCGATAGGATCGATTCATCAAACTCACCGTTTTTCAAGTATCAAGTATCAAGGATTCATAAGGAACCCCAAAAAGGGTTTCAAGAATTTCGACTTCGGCATCATTGCTGGAAATAGGTTTTCCTTTAAAGGCGGAATTAGATCTCTAAATCAATCAACGAGTCGGTGCAATCACAACGAGTAGCTAGTTTAGCAGATATCCCATCGATTAAAGATAAAGAGACCCGAATTTCATCATTAGAAGAGAAATCCATGTTTCTTTTCCAATGGAATCATCAATTAGTTAAACCAAATAGATGTATCGAGAAAAAAAAAAATATAACGTATTTGTTCGTTTTCATGGGGATGGGATGGGTAGAAAAGGACTCCTGTAAGATAAGATTAAGGTTATTATTCTTTCTTCTGATTGAAAAAATCAGAATCATAAAATCAGATATTGTATATGTATATTGTAGAAGTATAATCCTTCCGTATGCATCAGATACACCGAACAATTGCCAAGCCAACGGGAGTAATCCCAGATATTTAAGGGATCGCGGATCTTTTTCGCCGAAACTGAAAGACCGTGTCACTGAAATAGAACAATAACAATACATATGGGCATGGTTTTCATTTTCTGCGGAAAATGCTTTACTTTAGGTTCATTAATCTTTCCAAAAATTCCATCACATCAAAGTCAAGTGAATGAAATGTATAAATCCCCCCCCCCTCTCCCCAGTCTGAGGAGCTTTAATCCCAGTGATGTAATTAGTACCACGAACTCCATCGTGTGTAGAATTCAGAATCCACATCTAATTAGTCATTTCTTTTGACTACTCTATTCTATTACCTTTACATAGGATAGAAACCTTTCTTTCGCATTTTGACTCAGAATGCAGCATGTAGAAATCCGAATTTCATAGATATGGAGCATAAAGTTTCTCTAAGTGACTAATTACTAATTAACCCTCAATATGAATATGAATGGAGCGGGTCGGACATACGATGAATGGCCACCTTATTGAATGAAACTTTCATCTATGTTACCATACTACCCAGATAAAAAAAAAAAAAAAAAAAAAGATATTTATAACCATCCACGTGTCATTGACACTCGATTCCGTTTGTGAGAAACCAAATGGAAAGGGAGTAGGGAGTAAGGGAGTATATAATTCATAGAAAATCATAAATAAAAATGGAATCACATTCACATTGGATCCAATATTACATTCTTAAACAGAGGGTGTTTAAAGAAACTCATCTTTGTTCTTCTATAGGTTATAGGTCTGGGACGGAAGGATTCGAACCTCCGAGTAACGGGACCAAAACCCGGCGCCTTACCGCTTGGCCACGCCCCAATTTTGTTTGGATTTCCATTCGACCCTAATAAACACTAATATGTGGATTGGATGTTCGTCAATTCCAACCCCAATATAGGTTGTTGCTAGGATTCAACACATGGAGATGTAGAATAAAAAGAAATTCATTGATCATTACATATAATTCAATTAAGATATTGTAGGAAAGTATGATTCCTTCTATTTTCATTTGAGAATTGAAGGATTTTTGATTGGGGGATTTCAAAGAAAAAGAAGGATTTTTGGCCTATACTTCTCTTCTTTCTTTTCTTCATTTTTCCACTTATATCAATAAAAATTAAATTATCTCCAAGAATGAAATGCTTGTTATGCTTAATATCTTTAGTTTGATCTGTATCTGTCTTAACTCTGTCCTTCATTCGAGTAGCTTTTTCTTCGGCAAATTGCCTGAGGCTTATGCCTTGTTCAATCCAATCGTAGATGTTATGCCAGTTATACCTGTGCTCTTTTTTCTCTTAGCCCTTGTTTGGCAAGCTGCTGTAAGTTTTCGATGAGATCTTTAATACTGTACTGTCCTAGAAACATTCATGATTTATTCGAAAAAAAAAATGGATTCTAACAAAATGAAATTGATAAGAACAATTGATAAGATCGGATAAGTCTTACATTATGAACCCTCAATTCAAACAGTGAATTGCTTGCGGAATGGATAGCCGCGATGAATCTGGATCACTTAATTTCGTCATTCTGACCTTCAGGGGGTCAAAGACCTTATCATGGTATGGTACCTCACAATACCTAATTTGAGTATGACAAGAGATTTTTGGTAACGAAGGAGAGAATGAAAATCTCATTACAAATGAATTCCTGAAAATGCCTTTCTTTTCTTGGTGTCAAAACGGGATATGTGGTACAAAAATAGAGAATCTATTCCCTTATTTCCCCAAAAAAGATCTTGGAGATTGTGTAATGCTTACTCTCAAACTCTTCGTTTACACAGTAGTGATATTCTTTGTTTCTCTCTTCATCTTCGGATTCCTATCTAATGATCCAGGACGTAATCCTGGGCGTGAGGAATAAAAAAATCAGAGGTTTTTATTTCATTTTTATTTTAGTTTTTGCTTTATTTTTTATTTTTATTTTCTTATGATTTTATCTATTCCATAGATTTAGATTTAACTATAATAAAACAAGGGCTTGAGATTTTTTCGAGATAAAAAAAGAGAAATCTCAAGTGATCAGAGAGAACGGAGAGAGAGGGATTCGAACCCTCGGTACAAATACCTCGTACAACGGATTAGCAATCCGCCGCTTTAGTCCACTCAGCCATCTCTCCCAATTACAAAATTACAAAAGGAAAATGAATATGCGACGTAAAGATTGATAAAAGTATTTTATCGTTCTTTATTCTATATTATTTTCTTTATTCTATATATCTATATATCTATTCTTATCTATTCTATATATATACTATTCCATATTTCTATATTCTGTATTTCTAGATATTCTATATTTCTATTCTATATATATACTATATATATATATATATATATATATATTATATATATAGAATATAATATATAGAATATACTTAATATATACTTATATCTTAATATACTTATATCTTATATAATTTATAATTATATACTTATATCTTATATAATTATAAATATATCTTATATAATTATAAATATATCTTATATAATATAAA